CTCCCTTCCGCCATGCATAAACTAAACCAACAATTAAGATAAGCACGAAAATTAAAGCTTCTATAAATACAGATACGCCCAATACATCGAAACTCATTGCCCATGGATAAAGAAAAACCGTTTCAACATCAAAAACAACAAAAACTAGAGCAAACATATAATAACGGATTCTAAATTGTAACCAAGCGTTGCCCATTGGTTCTATACCCGATTCATAACTAGAAAGTTTCTCCGGCCCTTTTCTAATCGGGGCTAAAATCCCAGAAATTAAAAATGCCAAAATAGGAATAAGACTTGATATTATTAGAAATGCCCAAAAAATATCATATTCGTAAAGCAAAAACATAGACGCACTCCTATGAACGTGGAAAATATACCGGATTGGTTGATTCGAATTGAAGTTGTAAAGTCATCGATAACTAGTTAGTCAAAACAAGAATTCATTTTGACCAAACCATCTAGTTTCCTTTGATTATTGCAGGGCATATCTCATTTCAAGATTTATCGACTGACTTGATCGGGATCCTATTTCCAGTCTACTTAATTCTATTATTTTATTAAGTTTTTTAGTTCAATTTTATTTAATTGCTTTAGTAATTGCTTTAGTTAGTATAACCCTAGATGTTACACTTAGACAAATTTTCTTGTTTTCACCTAGAATTCTTCCTAAAGAAAGCAACATAGAATTCTTATTTTGTGTTTAAGGTGTTTAAGAATTTCGAATTTATTATTTTTTTGATTATTTGTATTTGAATTTTCTTTATAAAAATGCGAGTTCGAAATTTGGATTTTTTAGGAATAGAGTCGGGAGTTTTTTTTTCTTAGTAATTTAGAATAGAACAAGTATTCAAATGTAAGAGAATGGGTAGGTATTTCCATCTCAGGATTTCGAATATCTTAATCTTAGTGTTGGTATATTCCGTTTATTAGATCTGGATGGGGTTTTCTCTTGATTGAATACAGAAAAAGAACCCCTTTTTGTTTTGGTGTGCTTCGCCGGGTCTTGGTCAGGTATACCAAAGAAAAGGAGTATCATTGGCTTAACTCCTTGATTGTGGGCAGGAAAATTCATATGTAATTTCCCTCCGACGATTAAGGACGAAGGGTTGGTTTGTTTGGAAAAAGATCGACTCGATCCCTTGAAATACGTTTTTCGGTTTTCTGTTCTGCTTTAAACAATTCCCGTGAGTGAGTTTCTAGGACAAATTTAGTTTCGTTTCGATGAACCAACCGGTCAGTTACAAGTTACAAGCAACAAACAAGAATGAAGAAATCAAAATTATACAATTTTTTCTTTCAAATGAAAATTTGAATTTTATTCATTTTTTTTTTAGGGCTCTAGGGCTATACGGACTCGAACCGTAGACCTTCTCGGTAAAACAGATCAAACTTATTATTATCAAAATGATCTGAACTGTTTCAAAGACCCAACATGCATTTTTTTTGCATTGGGCTCTTTCATTAACTGATAGAAATATCAGCCAATCCGCCATATTTTTTTTCTTGACAGAAAATAAGGAGATGGCTCCATGTGCTCTGATTCATTATTTGGGATTCTAATTCAGGAGCACTACCAAAGTGTTTCAAGGGTGAAGTTATTTTGACATAGGTCTGCCTTTGGCCTAGAATTTTAAGTTAAATGAAGTCTCTATCGTCCGGCTTAAAAAATCCAATATGAAACTTCATACACCTTCAAGTTCATAGGACGAAAAGATATTTTTTGAGGGCCTTATACTCATTATGCCTAGCATTAAATATACTGGTATTCACCTTATCAATATCTCAAGATGGAGCCCGTTTGGTACCTAACAAGGCACTCAAATAGGACCGAACCTCTCGTCAGGCTATTGTTCTCTTAAAGTTATTATGGAGTAAGACATCGATTTCTCAATAAGATCCATTTTTGAATTGTATGGCGGATTCCCCTGAAAAACATTGGCGCGCGTGTAAACGAGGTGCTCTACCAACTGAGCTATAGCCCTTAGTGCTTGTGATGCATATTTTATCATGTATATAATTTGTTGTCAAGATGAATATTCTATGATCCAACATCCTAAATTTTTGAGTGGTATTGGTTCGATTCTTATTGCTTATAAAGAATATGATATTATAATCCATCGATAGGATGGGTTCCATTTGGTTCTCTTTGGGATGATGAATGACCTACTTAACTCAGTGGTTAGAGTATTGCTTTCATACGGCGGGAGTCATTGGTTCAAATCCAATAGTAGGTAGAACTTATTAGATACCGGAGGCAATGGTATCTAATAAGTTTTTGCCCCACCCTTTAATCTATTCTATTTTTCTAGATTTTGTATTTTTATTTATTTCATTTTTGAATTGCGTTGTATCAAAATTGGATTCTGCTTGATTGGATTCACTTGACAGAATCCAATCAAATTCAATTATAGGCAGAACCTCTTTTGATTATTTGAACGCACCAACTAGTTATGAAATTGCATTGACAGCCTCGACTCTTGTCCTAGCTCGCCGGAGAGCT